TTCCAATACCAATAAAAGGCTCAATCTTTTTATCAATATGAGTGTTTTATATCGAAAAAAAAAATTCCAACTATAATTCTTAATTAGTAATTTTGAAAGCATTTCAATTCTTCTATTCTATACTAAAATATAGTAGTCGAAAGAGTACTGTGCTGTGTCTGAACTTCAAACTTGAGTTTTAACCATGTCAATCGTCCCGCATTATTGGTTTGGTTGATAGAGAATCAAAATGGATTTACCAACAAATCACGAAATGCTATGGTTCTTCAATATGATTTGAAATTGATTCAGAAGTAATTCGCGGAATCATGCACCCTTCCCCCTTGTTCCTAATTATAACGAAAAAAAAAAAATAAGGTGCAGCGGGTTAAGTCCAGCCTATTCTTGAAATAAACAACTCGCACACACTCCCTTTCCAAAAAAGATCAATACACCAAGCACTACACTTAGATTTATTGGATTTGTTGCTAAAATATCGGTATTAAGCCCGAAACTCCCGGCAACTGGCCAGTGAACCAAAGAAACGAAAGAATCGGTTACATTTTTCATATGATCTCCTCTTTTAGATCGACTAAAAAAAAAAGAACACTGTTCTTTTTTTTTTTTTTTCTGCGTAATATTTTTTCTGCGTAATATTAGATATTTATTTAATTTATTTGTTTGTTTAGTAATTTACCTATTTCGAAGCAGAATCCAAAATTCGATTTTAAAATTCTTTCTGTGAATTGGCAATTGGGGATTCCCGATAAGAAGGATACTTATTACGATTAGGGACCGGGACTCCTGACAATTGCAAAACCCCTCCTTTGTTGCAAAATCCCTGAAAAAGAGGGTTTCCTTTCGACTAAGAAAAGGAAATAAAAGGCGAATTGGTATACTTATCCTAATTCCTCGTCCTCAAATCAGTCCGTCCAATTGTAGGAGTTAAATCTTGATATAATTAAAAAAAAAGCTAGAAACACGGATATAATAAATAAGAGAAAAAAAATACGTAAATTTACTTTACCTATTTCTAGGATTAAACAAAAGGATTAGCAAATAAAAGTGCTAATGCTACAACCAGTCCATAAATTGTTAAAGCTTCCATAAAAGCCAGACTAAGCAATAAAGTACCTCGTATTTTTCCCTCTGCCTCGGGTTGTCTCGCGATCCCTTCTACTGCTTGACCCGCAGCAGTTCCTTGACCAACTCCAGGTCCAATAGAAGCAAGCCCAACAGCCAACCCAGCAGCAATAACGGAAGCGGCAGAAATCAGTGGATTCATGATAAGTTCCTCACACTAAAATAAAGAAAAACTAAAGAAATCGTTAATGATACAATCGTCCAATGAATTATGACTTAATTTTTTCGTCACTAGGATTCACCCAGGCGAAGTAACTACGAACTACGAATTGGAGTACTAATAATATTAGTATTGAACCATCAAAATTATTTCCATATCCTTTTTTTCGTTCCGCTCCAAAGGCACAGGGTTTTTGTGAATCCATACGGCGTTTGTTCTTTCCTTTCTTTTTTCACAGACCCATTTTTTGAATTATTCTCCCAGTCAAAGCAAAAACGAAATCGAATAATTTCTATTGGAATCCCTATCGAAATTCACAAGAGTCCCCTAGGGGGATTAGATATATCTTTAGTTCATATAAGCAATATCTAATATCCCATATACATATCTTTCTTCTAGAACGTAAACCAAATATTTATATCTTAGATTCAAAGTATGCGTCTCTTAAAGTCAATCATGTTCTAGAGCCCTTTTTCTATTTCAAATTCAAAAGCCAAAAATACACAAGAGTTGGCATAATTCGGTATATCGTTTTATAAAGCATCTTTCTTTTTCTTAATCACCTGCTTGTGAGACTATGCGATACTATAAGAATTTTTAAGAATTTTTATTCAATTATCGTTCTTGGTATTTGCTATTGGAATTGAATGACCAAAAACGAGCAAAACGATATAAAGAGAATAGAGCAAAACGATATAAAGAGAATATTAATTGGGGGGGTGTGATATAATAAGGCCAAAAAGAGAATTGTAGAAAAGAGATCTAAAGGCTCTCTTTTCTACAATTCCCGAATCTTGTATTTTTTTTTTTTTTTCTACGGCTTCGTAAGCGTATATCCTGTATTTGTAGCTTTCTGTTTGGATATGTATGTTTCCTAAGTGGATTATCTTGAGTTACGCATACATTGCCTTGTTCTAAGCTACAAAAAAAAGACTATGTCGAAAACGAGTCAATGATGTCCCTCCATAGATTCGCCGATATAAGCCGCAGCTAAAGTTGCAAAAATGAGAGCTTGAATACCACTTGTAAATAATCCAAGGAATATGACAGGGATAGGAACAACTAAAGGTACTAAAGAAACAAGAACAACAACTACTAATTCATCGGCTAATATATTCCCGAAAAGCCGAAAACTAAGCGATAAGGGTTTTGTGAAATCTTCTAAAATGTTAATTGGTAAAAGAATTGGAGTTGGTTGAATGTATTTACGGAAATAACCTAATCCCTTTTTGGAAAGACCCGCATAGAAGTAGGCTACTGACGTGAGCAAGGCTAAAGCAACGGTAGTATTTATATCATTCGTGGGTGCGGCTAACTCCCCATGGGGTAACTCGATGATTTTCCAAGGCAAAAGGGCACCTGACCAATTCGAAACAAAAATAAAAAGAAACAGAGTTCCAATAAAGGGAACCCATGGTCCATATTCTTCTCCAATCTGAGTTTTGCTCACGTCTCGAATGAATTCAAGGACATATTCGAAGAAGTTTTGACTGGCAGTAGGAACGGTTTGTGGATTCCGAACGGCTATAAAGGCTGAACCTAATAAGATCGCAATTACAACCCAAGAAGTAATAAGTACTTGGGCATGGACTTGGAACCCGCCTATTTGCCAATAGAAATGTTGGCCTACTTCCACACCGGCTATATCGTATAACCCCTTTAGTGTGTTGATGGAACATGATAGAACATTCATATTGCCCTCTGCCCGAAATAGAAATTAAAAAGAATTATTTTGATTCAGCCATCTTCTTTTCGACTTGTCTCCTTGAAGTGTATATTTGGAATATCTGCTAATTACAAAATTTCCACCAGTTTTTGCCTCTTTTCTTTTGTGCGATTCCGGAATCGTCCAGTACTATTCAGGAATAATACTCAACCCATAAAGCGCTAACTCCCTAACTCTATGGAATTACAAAAATAATTTATTTATCTTATTATTAATCAACGATTTCGTATATAGCTAGAGCGGCCCTCACAAATTGCGACTACTAATTTGTTAAGAATTAATCGGATTGAGGCTATAGCGTCATCGTTTGCTGGAATCGAAATATCGGCGAGATCGGGGTCACAATTTGTATCGATTAAACAAATTGTGGGAATTCCCAAAGTGATACATTCTCGAAGAGCCGTATATTCTTCTTGCTGATCAACGATGATTACAATATCAGGTACCCTCGTCATATATTTAATCCCGCCCAGATACGTTTGCAGGCGCGATAATTGTCTCTTCAAAATAGCGGCATCCCTTTTGGGAAGACTGTCGAGTCTCCCCCTTTTTTGGTCCGTTCTCAAATCCCTGAACTTGTGGAGTCTCGTTTCTGTAGTGGACCAATTCGTTAACATACCGCCGAGCCATTTTTTATTAACATAATGACACCGAGCCTTTATTGCAGCTCGTGCGACTGAATCAGCTGCTTTATTTTTCGTACCAACAATTAAGAATTGTTTTCCTCTACTTGATGCATCAAAAACTAAATCACAAGCTTCTGATAAAAAACGCGCAGTTCGAGTCAGATTTATAATATGAATACCTTTATGTTTTGCAGATATATAAGGTGCCATTCTAGGATTCCATTTCCGAGTACCATGACCAAAATGAATTCCTGCTTCCATCATCTTTTCCAAATGGATGTTCCAATATCGTCTTGCCATTTCTCCCCCACTTCCTCTTTTTTAAGAGACGAGGCGCCTTGAAATAAATAATTGTTCCGAGGGAACCTTCTTTTTTACCAGAGATTTACCATTGATACACGATCCAGGCCATTCATTACTTTCTATTCATTATTATCCTTCTTTTCTTACCATTAAGAAATCAAATGATCACAAATAATTCAAAGAATCATCTCCTAGGACTCATTAAACCCTCTAAGCAATAGTGCTCTGATGTATCATGGGAAGTCGTTGAAATGTAAGAAGCGCCTAATTCTTTGTAGTGTAAGAAAATATCTCTCCCCACGAATAAATTCTTTTTTTGTTGTTCCAAAAGAATGTTGTTATGTTGCCTTGAATAGTGCACTAATCCTTTGAATCCGGTACCTACGGGTATTATCCCCCCCAGAACAACGTTTTCTTTCAGGCCTTTCAACCAATCGATACGACCTCGGAGAGCGGCTTTTGCTAAAACTCGCGTGGTTTCTTGAAAACTTGCTTCGGATATAAAACTTTGAGTATTCAGAGATGCTCTCGTTATTCCCAATAAGATAGCTCGATAACAGATCACTTCTTCCAAAGCACGCCCCGTTCGTTCCGCTCGTACCAATCTGATCAGTTCACCGGGTAAAAAAATATTAGACATTCCATCTTCGGAAACCACGACTTTTGATGTTATTTGACGTACAATAATTTCGATATGTCTATTATGGATCTGCACCCCCTGTGATCGATAAACCTTTTGGATCTTATTAACCAAAGAGATACGACTTTGCACTATAGTTAGCTCCGCACCAATCAAGAATCCCCAGGGAATTCCAAGAATTTTTGTTATACGCGCGTTCCATCCCTCAACTCTCTTTTCCAGGTTCATCGATATTGAATCAAGGGAACGCACTTCTAACACTTGTTCTACTTTTGGAAGACCCTGGGTTATATCACCAGATCTCGATTTTTCATATATAAATGTAATTAATGTATCTCCTTCGTAAAGGATTTCTCCATAATGCCCATGAACAGTTGCTCCAGGAGTAGCCAAATAAGGCTTAGCTGATCTTATTACTACAGAGTTAACTTGAACAATTAAAACTTGACCAGATTTTAGGTGTGGTCCCTTTTTGGTTATACATACATTTTCACAAAGAAACTGCCCAAGACTAATTATCGGGGCCCTTTCCTCCCAATAATTATACTTATGATGGGGAAAATGCCAAGTCAAATTAAATGGATTCAAAATGATCTTACTGTATGGATCAGGATTATAAATTTCCCAGTTTTCGTCCATTAAATAATATTTAAGTACTGGAAAAGGCTGTTTGAAATTGTCAAGTTGCAAATATTTAGTTCCCGAGATATGATTATGAGTTATTAAATAGTAAAATGAATAAAAATTCCCAATTTGAAGGGCGGTTCCTAAGGGTCCCAACGAATTAGTTAGAGAATCTTTTTGAATTGGAATTGTTTGTTTTATCACATTGTGATATTTTACATCGTTCAATGGACCCATTTGAAAATAATTAGATGATGACAAAATTATCAAAGATTGGCAGTCCTTATTTTTATTCACCAACGTACGAAGAGTTCCTTGATTTTGGCTAAGTGATTGTTCAACCCCTGACTTGCCAAAAACGGAATAAAACGGATTGCTATTGGCGCGAGCTGAACCATTATCAGAAATCAATCCTGAACTCGACGGATGGTTCCTTTTTCGGATATAGGAAATATGGGATTCCACTAAGTTGATTCTTAGGAAATCTTGAATCAGACCATTTGTACGTACTTCAACAACGGAAGCGCAAACCCCTTCGACGGAAACACTCTTTTTGTCTTGGTCCCAATTCAACACTAAACACGTCCGAACTAATTGAATACTTGGATCAGAAATTCCCCGAGCAGCTTTTGCTTTGCCCCTCCCATAAAGGACATAATTGACAACTCGAAATTGCATATTATCCTTTTCCCGCAGCGGATCCTGGGGGAAGAGTGTTGCTAAATTTATACCGTCCGCTATTTCATATGTGACTACGGGCCGCACCAAAACAAAATACTTTTTATTGGTAGGTGTAATCCGTTGAACATAGATCCATTTTTTCAATTTTTTTGAGTCCGTAGGGGCTTCCTTAAGTTTTTTTTTTTCACTTTCAGGCGGTATCAGGATGCCACTGTGCCGAGATATCTTATCGATCTCTCCGGGAAAATGGATATCTCCCGAAAATATTTTTAGTTCAACTCCCCCCTTTTTTCTCTCCATTCGGACCAATCCACCTACTCGGCTTCTTATATTTAAAGCGATTTGTGTATCTACTCCAATGATACTATTATTCCGTACCATTAGGTAAGAAGATTCGGGAAAAATATGCACTTCCTCTGGAATGAAAAAAAGGCGGTCTATTTTCATTTGGTTTTTTGGCTTAATTTTTTTGAGTCCTCGATACTCAATCAAGTCCTCTTTTTTAACAATTGAATGCGTCCCCAGAGTCCCATATTTAGTAATTCCGGAACTCTTTCTTCTGTATTGAGGATCATCGAAATAAGCAAGAATACTATTTCTACGAAAAATCCCCCTTATGGGTATTTCAATCGAGATACCTGAATGAGGCGTTAGCTCTTTCTCTTGTTCTTGCATCGAGTGGAATGGAATAAGAAAGCGATTTCTTTGCCTTTTTGCCAATAAATCCGAATTCGCGTGGAGAATTGCAGGATGGATGAGATTACAATGACTAGTGCCTTTGATTCTTTTGATTCTATTAAATCCCGAAAAATCAGAACGAAAAAATTTGTGCCTCCCTTGATCATTATTGCCTGTGAGTGCGAGGCCAGAAATCTCTCGCCGTTCGACAGAAAGCGAATGAATATTCATTTGATCTTGATCCTTGTAGAGTGAAAACGAAACTACACTAGATCTGCGCGAACCCCCCGATAATATCCATAAATGACTTGTTTTTGGCAAGAGGTGCACATTACTATATGTAAATTCGGGTGCATGGTACACATCAGTACTCCAGTGCATTTCTCCCTCTGAATCAGAATAAATATGTTTTCGAACCCTCTCTTTAAAATTCAAAGTGGACGCTCCCGCCTGAATCTCAGCAATCACTTGTTCTGATTCGACATATTGATCATTTTGAACTAAAAGAAAACTCTTTGGTGGAATAGTCACATTATGCAGAATATCTTGACTCTCAATAATTACATCCAAATCTATAGAACATAGAAAAGCAGGATGCCCATGGCGTGTGCGCGTGGGATGAACCAAATCCTCATTGAATTTTATTTTACCAGTTGAAGGGGCTCGTACATGTTCTGCAGTACCCCCTGTAAATACGCCACCGGTATGAAAAGTTCTTAATGTTAGTTGAGTGCCCGGCTCCCCAATAGATTGACCCGAAATAATACCTACGGCTTCCCCCAATTCAACCAGGTCACCATGCGTTGGACTCCGACCATAGCATAATCGACAGATCCACGATGTACTCCGACAAGTAAAAGGGGTTCGAATCGATATTGCTTGTGTTCGAAAGGTTATGAGTCGATTGACAAGCCCAATCCCAATATCTTGATTTCTAATG